TACAAAATTTAGCTTTAGCCAATGCCGCAATCAGAGGAATAATGGGAATAAGGGTATCGACTTTCTTAATAGCATTATTGATTAGAAATGAATTTTCTATAATTTGACTCCGTACCACTGAAGGGTTCATTCGCACATTTGAAAGATAGCCCAAAAATTCAAGGGAATGATTGGATATATGATTTATATAAATCCTTCTTGGATGAAACCACTGCGAAAAATGCCATTGCCAAAAAGCGACAAGGTAAGATTTCCATTTATTCATGAAAAGAGACGTCCCTTTGGAGGCCAGAATGGATTTTCTTTGATACCTAATATAATGCATGCAAGGTTCCTTAACCAACCGTAGGTTCGCCTGAAAATCCTTAACCTTAACAAAAATGTTCACAACACGTTCTATTTTTCCATAAAAATATATTCGTTCAAGAAGAACTCCAAGAGATGTTGATCGTAAATGAGAAGATTTAGTACGTAGAAAGACGAAAATAGATTCGTATTCACATAGATGAGAATTATATAAAAATAAGAACAATCTTTTTTTTTTTTTTGAAAAAGAGGAACTGGCTTTCTGTGGAGTAATAAGACTCTTCGAATTACAATACTCGTTGAGAAAGAATCGTAATAAATGCAAAGAAGAGGCATCCTTTACCCGACAGCGAAGAGTTTGAACCAAGATTTCCACATGAACAGGCTGGGGTATTAGTATATCTAATACAAAATTTAAATGTGAAAAATTGTCCTCTAAAAAGGGAAATATTGAATGAATTGATCGTAAATTCTGAGATTTGACTATCTTTTTATTTTTCCCTTCTAGACAATATAGTAATCCTAGAGAAAATGGAATTTCTACAATAAAAGCAAAACCCTCTGATATGATTGGAGAATACAAATTATTTCTGCGCGCCCAAAATGTATTTTGATTAGAATCATTAGGATAATAAATAATAAAATGATTCTGTTGATACATTCGAGTAATTAACCGTTTCACAATCAGTAAACTAGATTTATTGTTATAACTCGGATTTTCCGACAAACTGGATCTACTGAAACCACGATCATAAGCAAATGCATAAATATATTCCTGAAAGATAAGTGGATATAGGAAGTCGTGTTGTTGAGATCTCTCTAGCTGTAAATATCTTTGGCTTTCCTCCATTTGAAATTCGATTTGAATCAAAAGTAGAAGATTTTGGGGGTTATCAAATGATACATAGTACGATACAGTCAAAACAAGGTATTCTAGTAAGAATAGATACCTCGGGATAGGTAAACTTATCAGCAGATTCTCTACCCTCTCCTTTTTCCATTCATTTCATTTAATTCGTCTATATTATAGGATAATAAGATGGCTAGAAATCTTTTATTTTTTCAACCTAATCGCTCTTTTGATTTCGGAAAAAACTTTCTTTATCAATATACTGTTTCTTTTACACACGCATCTTCATTCCATAATCGAGAATGCCAATAGTTAGGATTCATTAAAAAAATATAGAATCCACTCGTGGGGGAGAAGTCCTTCCCCTATCAGGCACTAATCTATTTTTAACGTCTAATTAGATCGGGAAATTATTCAAATTAAGAACAGAAGCTGGTTGCTTTTTCTTTTTTATAATTAATTGAAGCCATAGGGCCCCTATCCATTTATTCATTTGACCCTACTTTACTTTATTTTGTTTCGTTCCAAGAATTCGAACAAGGTTTTATACCGATCCGATAAGGATGAAATATCCTCAGAACTCTCCATTGATACGACATGCTCTTTTTTCCATTTATTCCCTTGCAGGATCAGTCGCGGTCTTCCAAACTTTACCAATGGTATGGACGAATTCCTCACTTCATCCAAATGTGTAAAAGATTCTAGCCGCACTTAAAAGCCGAGTACTCTACCGTTGAGTTAGCAACCCGAAGAAAATATAGATTAAATAAAACTTCAACCTTCAACAAAAATCTTCAACAAAGAGTGTATAGATACAATCAGAATCAAATTCAATTAAATTTAAACAAAAGGAAAGGATATTATATAAGTTAATCAAACCGTTGAGCTAACAAATATAAAAAAACAAATTTTATAATGGATTCGAAACATAAAAAGAAATTGATTAGATGAAAATACAAGAAATTCTCAGATAAAAATATATATATATACCAAATTTAAAAAATTTATAGAGCATCTCTTATGTTATCTACCCTTTATTCAATCAAAAAAACCTCTTGTATCGAAGAAAGCATCGTTTGAATTTGAATAAGGTAAAGTAAAAACCTATGGGACGGAAATAAATAGACCCGGTTCGCTTATCACGATGAATTATATTTGTTCGATACACTGTTGTCAATATAAATGTTGAGAAAAGAATACAGTGGAAAAAAAAATTGCATTGAATTTTTTTTTTCAATTCTTTGAATTGCAATTTAACAATGCAATAATATTCAAAATTGTCTTGGATTGACACTATATATCTAATTTAGATAAAAAAAAGATAACTGAAAGAATCAAAAAGGAAGAATTGAAAAAAATTTCCGGGTTTTTTAGTCCATAATGTATTTCATGAATCTAAGTGGAATAAGCAAAATAGATTCCTTGATGGGTAGTTGAGCTGCAATAAAAACCACACAATTGAAGGAAATGTCCGAATTTTATATTTAGTAGATCAATAAACTGAGGTTTTGTCTGTCATTTTAGACCATCCAATTTAACGGAAACAATCCTAAATAAATACGAATACAGCAGAAAAGGGGGGGAAATAAAAAAAATAAGTACAAAAAAATTATACAAAGTTATATCCAAACTGCTCCCCCCCCTGGTATTTCTTTAATTGAATTTCATTTGATTAGACGAAAGTTCCTTAAAAACTTCCGCTTTTTTTAAAAGATTCTGAACAGTTCCCGTGGGTTGAGCACCTTTTTCAAGGAAATATAGAATAAGGGGAACATTTAAATAAGTTTGATTCTTCATTGGATCATAAAAGCCCACTTTTCTAAGATCTTTTCCTTCTCTTCTGGATCGAACATCAATTGCAACGATTCGATAGACGGCTCATTGGGATAGATGTAGATCAACAATACCCCCCCTAGAACCGTATAGGAAGTTTTCTCCTCGTACGGCTCGAGAAAAAATGATTTGATTCGAAGTTTTGTCTATGTATGCAATTCTAATAAATTAAATGACAAATGGGCCTATAAAATCAATTCGACTATTATTTAAGTCTTTTTTTCTTCCTGAAAAGGAAAAACCATTCGTACTCATAACTCAAGTTGGATAACTCTGAAATAGCTGAAAGGAAAAATCTTTAGTCTATTTCATTTATTGATGAGTAGTCTTTACCCCCATTTGTTTGTCTCGTTTAAAATTCTATTTGGATTCTTTAGTGTGATGCAGTTATTGATACTATATGAGACAATTCAAATGGTGTTTCCTTGTTCTTAGATCCTTTATGCTTATTTTAAATCATTAGGTTTAGACATTACTTCGGTGCTTCTGAATCCTTTCAAAATGGCAGCAACATACCCTTTTTGATTGCTTTCTAGCAAAGAATCCCATGGCCTGTTGATTCCCGCGTGATACACTTTATAATCGAATAATCGAAAAGGTTTGATAAATTCCAACAAATTTTTCTTTTGAATTGAAAACTTGCTACAATTGGATCCTTTTTCTATATTCCTCTTTCTATATACGGAAGATATATTTACGAAGTTGTTCCAATTGATTGATTGGCATTAACCCTAGATCCTTGCCCCCGAGAAATGAATTAATCCTTTCTACTCGAGCTCCATCGTGGACTATTTACAACCCAAAAAAAATGAAGGGTTTAAGTGTAATAGAACAAACAATGTCGAGTCAAGGGCACCCTCATTCCTAGACAAATGGAAAATGATGGATGTAAAAATCCACAATGGATCGTGTCCTTCAAGTCGCACGTTGCTTTCTACCACATCGTTTCAAACGAAGTTTTACCATAACATTCCTCTAATTTGGAACCAGTATGGGATTGATTCAATCATGGAATCATGAATAGTCATTGGTTTAGCTGTCCATAGACATCACAATCTAGACTTTTTCGCCTATATATGAATATGAATATGATAAGGGAGAACTGTTTTTCTGAAAAAGTTTTAGCAAGATGGCATTTTTAACATACATAAATAATATATAGATCCTAGAACGAAATAGAAATATATAAACGAATAACTTTTTGAATCTGTATTTTCAAATGATTCAATAGGATAGATTAAACTATTTGCTACTTTTTCAAAGATTCCACTTAGAAGGAATCATTGAAAAAACATTTAAAAAATTTAAAATTGAAATTAAAAAAGTTTCCTATTTAGACATCATTATTAGACATATTTCATTTTAATAAAATTGAACAGTAAAAATCACGTTCGATCTTCATAGAAGGATCAGGATCTCTTTTTATTTTTTAATTGACTCAGCACTGATTAAATTTTAATTGAAATCAATAAATAGATCAAAGAAAAGAAGAAATCAATCTAATTTTTTTTACATGAGATGTATAAAAAAATGATGTAAGTTAAGATTTGAATCTTTATTCTTTTGATCTGATATCATATCACAATTACGAAAATAAAAATCGAAAAAAAATAGGGAAGGGTTTTCGTATCTCTCAGATAGACTGACGAGTTGTCACTGTTATATATCATTTTAAGGATTACAAATCTTTTTCACAAAAATCAAAAATTTCATTGTCATTGGAATAGAACGATATATACCATATAAGCTAAACATTTTCTCATTTTATATCATTATATGATATATATGTATTTTGTTTAACTTTAACATGGGGTTGCATAATATTATTATCAACTCTTGTCATAAAGTGCATAAAATAAAATATAAAGGGATAGGATAAATCCCCTCTCCCTCAATCGTTACATAGATTTCCAATCTTTGATTAGAGTCAAACACGAAATACCTAAATAAAATCAGATTCAAAGAAAAAACACCGGCTCCATAACATATATAAATATGTTATTGTTATGGAACTTTCTTTTTAATGAGATTCGAAGAGACACATATTAGTTAAAATTAATATGGATTCATTCATATCCACCCCCCCACTCTCACTCTTTCTATGGGAATAATGTAGCATAAAAAAATGGATATGCGCTGGGACGGAAGGATTCGAACCTCCGAATAGCGGGACCAAAACCCGTTGCCTTACCACTTGGCCACGCCCCATTTGAATTTATAATCTACACGAAGAAACAATAATATTGGTACTGGTTGTTTGTCAACTGCAGTCCAAATATTTATATAATAGATTGATACTGGGATTTTGATACATATAGATATAGAATTCAATTTAATTTATTGATCATTACATAGAATTCAATTAAGATATTGTATGAAAGTATGATTTCTTCTATTCTCCTTTGAGAATTGGAGGATTTTTGGTTGGGTGGGTTCAAAGAAAAAGAAGGATTTTTTGTCTACCTTACTTACTTTCTTCCTTGTTCCTTATATCAAAAACTCAATCAAAATGCAATTATCTCCAAGAACAAAATGTCTGTTATGCTTAATATCGTTAGTTTGATCTGTATTAATTCTGCCCTTTATTCGAGTAGTTTTTTCTTCGGCAAATTGCCCGAAGCCTATGCTTTTTTGAATCCAATCGTAGATGTTATGCCAGTCATACCTCTGTTTTTTTTTCTCTTAGCTTTTGTTTGGCAAGCTGCTGTAAGTTTTCGATAAGATCCTTACTAATAATATCCTAGAAAATGCATGATTTCTTCGATAAAAAATCCTAACAATTGATATAATCAGATAAGTTTGAGAGTATGAACCTTCGATTCGCACACTGAAATTCTTGGCTTGGATAGTCGCCATAAATCATAAATTCGGCTTACCCCCATTTCCTCATTTTTAACCCCTTTTCCAGTGAAAGACCCTAACCCTATTTAGGGTCTCCCACAATATCTAATTTGGATATAAACGAAAATTTTTGTTAATGAAAAACAAATGGATTTATGACAATGCATTTTTATTTCTAGAAAAACTTATTTCTTGGTGTCAAAATAGTCTATGTGGTAGAAAAATGGAAGATCTATTCTCTTTTTTTCCAAAAAATAATCTTGGAGATTGTGTAATGCTTACTCTGAAACTCTTCGTTTATACCGTAGTGATATTTTTTGTTTCTCTCTTTATCTTTGGATTCTTATCTAATGATCCGGGACGTAATCCTGGACGTGAAGAATAAAATCCAAAGGGTTTTTCTTGGTTAATTTTCCTATTTTCTTAGGATTTTATCTATTCCACGTGTTTAACTCATACTTTTAAAATAGGAAAATTAAATAAATAAATCAAGTCATCAACAGAAACGGAAAGAGAGGGATTCGAACCCTCGGTACGAATAACTCGTACAACGGATTAGCAATCCGACGCTTTAGTCCACTCAGCCATCTCTCCCAATTGAAAAAGATAATTACTATATTATACATAATGTAAGGAATCTTTCTTTCTCTACTCTTCTTTCTCTATTCTATTATATATAGAGAGAGATCCACAAATAAGGAATTTCCTGTATCTAAAAGAGGGGCGTGCCAACAATCGAACTAAAGAAAAATAAGGAAGACCTCTTTGTTTTGTTTGAAAGGCCCTTCTTATTCTGATGGCCCGGCTAAGTACTGACCAGGCCGGGCCTTTTTTTTTGTTCCAACGAAGTATAGATAAATAATGATTTATCTGATTTGAAAACAAAAAGACTTGTTTTGTTTTATATTATTATATAATAATTTTATATTTTAGATTTAAGCAACAACAAAAAGAAGAAATATTTTTTACATGCTTTTTCTTGTTATATTTCATTTTCATTTTCCGAACTAAAAAAGAAACTTTTGATTCTTTCACAATGGATTTTTCTGTTAGAATTTGAGTGTTTTTTTGATCGGTATCTATCTTCTTCAGCAAAAGGTTTTAGTTATTTCATTTAAATTAAATGAAGCCTCTTTTCCGAATCTCATTCAATTTAGAACTCCCAAAGTTCAACACTCTCATTTTGATGATTCTTTGATGATCCTATCTTGATCATGCTCAATTACCTTGTTGGACAAAAGGTCCATTTATATACAATAATGATATTGTAGCGGGTATAGTTTAGTGGTAAAAGTGTGATTCGTTCTATTAACCTTTTAATAGTTAAAGGGTCTTTCGGGTTTATTCATATTCCCATCAAAAACTTTATTTCTTAAAAGGATTTAATCCTTTACCTCTCAATGAGAAAGTCGAGAAAAAATACGCATTCTCGTGATTTGTATCCATGAGTCACTTATAAATTTCAAAGTTGGATTATGAAATTGCGAAACATAATTTTTGAATTGGACCAAGACTTCCAATTGAATAAGTATGAGTAAGGGATCCATGGCTGAAGATAGAAAGTCAATTTCTAATCGTAACTAAATCTTTCATTTTTTTTCTCAAAAAAGAAATTGAAGCAAAATAGCTATTCGACGATGACTTTGGTTTACTAGAGACATCAGCATATT